TATTTTTATTTGAAGGTATAAGTACCTATATACTTATACCCTCATGGAGCATAATATCTTATTACATTACAAATTACAAGATAACTCATTAGAATTAATAAGATCATTCCGATATCTTATCGATATTTAGATTTAGTCTCTTTTATTAGCTTTATTAGTTCTAGTTCTATTTTATACTGTATCCCTATCATTTAGCCCTATGACCTATAAAATAGAATGTAGAAGGAAGGGATATAATGAAATTCTTGATTAGATCTTCCGACCTATTTTATTTGTATTTGATTAATGGATCAACAACCAAACCTATTTTAATGAATGAAAAAGGAGAGTGAGCGGTCTTATTCAAATTCGAAGCGCTTCGTGATCTTCAACCAATTATGTGCTTCAATATAATTACCCGGAGTAAGCGCTATAGCTTGTTTCCAATACTCAGCAGCTTGATCGAACCAAGCCTCCGCAATTTCAGAATCCCCCTGTAGAATGGCCTGTTCTCCCCGGTCGGAATAGGCGGTTCCTTCCCTTAGAACCGTACTTGAGAGTTTCCTACCTCATACGGCTCAGAAATCGATTCTCTATCCTATCTTAATTACCCTATGCTAACTGAATTAGATTTCTCATAAAAAAATCTATTCAATTTTTTCTTGGGTTAACCAGAAGAAGTTAATTACATAAGTTTCAAACCCTAATTTTGATCAATAATCAGTTTGATCTTTTCTCCCACCTTCAGAAGAATGAAGCATAGATAGCCCCTATATCCTTCGAATTTTCTGAAAGGTAACTATCCCGGTTTCATATACGAAATTCATATAGAATCTTTGAAAAAGACTTTTCCCTAGTAAGAAAAAAGAACTTACTATCTTTGGGATCTGATACTACACCGCTGCTCAATACCTTAGTGGATCGACTCTATTACATAAGTTGATTCCTGACTTTTGTCTCATATCATGAAATAAGTAAGCAGTTTTTAGTTGTATCGACCCAATCGCTCACTAATTGATCTTTACGGCGCTTTCTCTATCAATTTGATCCTTTATCCATAGAGTATATAGTATAGGCCATACTTCTTTTCTTCCTATTTTGGTTCTCGTGAAGTGTCTTTCCTTGCTACAGCTGATAAAAATCGTTGTTTTTGACGATCCATATGTAGAAAGCCTATTTTTTCTAGTATTTACTAGCCAATTTGATCTTTTCTTTTTTTTTCTTCTTTCTATAGTGGAGATAGTCGCACGTAATGACAGATCACGGCCATATTATTAAAAGCTTGTGGTAAGAAAGGGTTTCGTTCTAGTGCCCGGAAATAATATTCCAAAGCCTTTGTATGCTCCCCATTGCTTGTGTGTATAAGGCCTATGTTATAGAGTATATAACTTCGATCATAGGGATCAATTTCTGGTCGCATAGCTTCATAATAATTCTGTAAAGCTTCCGCATAATTTCCCTCGGATTGAGCCAACATCCGTTACGGTCGTTCATTTTATTCAAAAAATCTCCGTTCCAGAACCGTACATGAGATTTTCATCTCATACGGCTCCTCCCTTCTGTGCATAGTACTAAGGGAAATAATCCATAGAATAAAAATAGAACTATTCCCGTCTCATTATGAACGGAAAGGAGCTGGTATTTTTACAAGAAATCTCTAGCCAGCCTTCCTGCAAGAGCTTTTTTCTTAACACCAATTATATTCGTACTAGAGGGAAATGGTAACTCCAACAATTTCTTTGTTCTCAGCGCCTCCTATTTCCAGGAATTAGTCACTTCAACGATCTTTGATGGTTATATGGGTATCCAAAGTACGAACGAGATGGATGTTTGTTATCCCAACCATTCTTGTCAGCCCCAATACCGATAAGGAAAGGGGTAATTTATAACAAAGTTTTTGCGTTGTTGATTCCTATTCCTAGGTGTAGTGCTTTTCCCCTATGCCGCCTGTTGGTACTAGTAGAGTAGGATTGCCCTGTAATACGGAACCCATAGGTGTAACCTTTCGCTTAATACTAAAATCGACAATTGAAGCATCTGAGGCTACATCAATCGAGGATACACGACAGAAGGAATTGTTAGATCTCCAAACTTCACCTTCACCAAGCGTGGGTTTATTTTAAGAATTTTGTTCTTTCTATCCCGAACCGCGTCTCTTTCTCGTAAGACTGAGGTGGAGGTCTAAAAAAAACAAGAAAAAAGAATCAAATCGCACCATCTCTGTAATAGGTAAATGCCTTTTTTTCTCCTGAGGTTGTCGGAATTATTCGCAATAAGATATTGGCTACAATTGAAGAGGTCTTATCAATAAAATTTCCATTTATACGAGATCTAGGCATAATTAGCAATCCATTCTATAATTCTTTTTATTACCCCTCGGGGAAAATGATCCTACAAACAAAAGGAATTATACAGTACAAAATAACATAAAAACAGACTAATTCGATTCTTAATATCTTATAAATAAATAAATAAGATAGATATGTAAATAAATAAGATAGATATGGTCTTTCTGCTCAAATTGTCCTCTTTTGTTTGGACAAGAAGAGATATGAAATATTTGAATAGGATTGGATTTCATTCCAATTTCCTATTTCTCAACAACAACTTCTCTCATCAGCTATTTCGTGGACCTATTCAAAATTCATGAATTATCCCATACCATAGATTTTTCTATTTCGATTGTATGGCGTAGCATATGTTATGCAAACAGAATATATGGTTACTTTATTTATTATGTATTATGGAATACATCTTCTATTCTTTTTTCTCTTTGGATCATAACCAAATCAAAACTTTTCGAGTTAGCGGAATCCCTAGTAAAATAAAATCCTTGGTTATTCAACTTAGATGAAATAGTAATAGTTCCGCTCATTGGTATACGACGAAATTGGAAAGGAATTAGTCCAATGGAACCCGTGATCGGTTGTGGTTCTACCTGTACTGCAGTAATATGAAAACTCGTTATTCACTCAGTTTATTGTCAATAATAAGATTATGTAGGAGAGATGGCCGAGTGGTTCAAGGCGTAGCATTGGAACTGCTATGTAGACTTTTGTTTACCGAGGGTTCGAATCCCTCTCTTTCCGTTTCTATTAATTCATCAACGTTACCGATCACAATGTATCAAATCAAATAACAATTGTATTCCAGCAAATACTATTGTTTGTTCCGGCAATGCAATAAGTATTCCAGTAATAAGTGTTCCGGCAATAAGTATTCCAGTAATAAGACCTTTCTTTATTTCTTTAAATTAAATAGAAATTCTCTATTCTGCGGTACGTAAAATACAAATATAGGAAAGAACAAAAACGAAAAAAAGGATCCTACTGTTAATCCATTTGTGATAGGTGAATGAGAAAATACGAATTAAGGCCCTTAGACCTACTTAGTTCGGCGAAAAGGAAACAAAATGAACCTTTCTTTCTTATTATCGTTAGGTTCAAGTCTGACGAGAATAATATTCTACAACTAACAACTCATTTATTTTCAAACCGATCCATTCCCTATCTATTATCTGATTTACTAATCCTTTATACTGCAATGCGTCAATAGTCAAATGGTTTGGCTTTGGCAATTCCGCCAGCGCCTGGGCAGTCGAAGCAATATAATTTTGAATCAGCCGTTTTGATCTTTGGTTATCCTTCATAGTAATAATATCTCGGGGTTTACAACGATAACTTGGTATATCGACTATACGACCATTAACTAAAATATGTCTATGGTTAACTAATTGCCTGGCCCCAGGAATGGTCGAAGCCATACCCAATCGAAAAAGGATGTTATCCAAACGCATTTCAAGTAGTTGTAGTAAAACCAGACCCGTTGCCCCTTTTGTTTTTCCAGCGATATGTACATATCTAAGTAATTGTCGTTCTGTCAGACCATAATGAAAACGCAATTTCTGTTTTTCTTCAAGACGAATACGATATTGCGATTTTTTCCCAGAACGCAATTGGTTTTTAAGATCACTTCCGCTTCCGGATCCAGGTCTTTTACGAGTTAGTCCTGGTAAAGCTCCCAGACGGCGTATTTTTTTGAAACGAGGTCCTCGGTAACGAGACATAAAGACTCCTTTTTTATTTTATGGAAATTTCATTTTACACAATAAATGTAAATTAAAGCTGAACTAAAGGATAAACAAAGCAAAATCTACTGAAGTACTACAAAAAAATGAATTTTATCAACATCTGGATTTTTTGTATATTAGAATTTATATATATATATTTTTTTGTATATCTATTTATTTTATTGTTTTGTATATAGAAAGTTCTCTGTTTGATGATTTGTTCCGTAGAGATAGAATTGTTCTAATCTATTTTTTATTTTAGTAATAGTTGTAAGGTACCACGACATAATAGATCGGCGATCCTGCATTTAATTTTGGGAAAAGGAGAGATTATCAATCATGGAAAATCGATAGAGAAAAAAGCCAGCCGGCTATCGGAATCGAACCGATGACCATCGCATTACAAATGCGATGCTCTAACCTCTGAGCTAAGCGGGCTCACATAACAGAAATAGTGTAATCACATAACAGAAATAGTGTAACAAATAGAAATGTGTATAGGAAATCGGAAAAATGTCAGATCTTAATTATTAATCTTAGCTATTAATTTCATATGAACAAAATTATATAGTTCATAGTTTTTTTTATAGTTCTATTTTCTAGTTCTAAATTCAAAGTTCTAGTTATAAAAAAAATACTAGAATATCATTCATTTCATATAGTTAACTATATATGATATGTTTAACTAATATGATATGTTTAAAGAGAATTCGAGAATGGGATTTTCTTTATATTTTTCTAATATATTCGATTTCATATATTTTCTTTTCAATTTCATATGTTTCGAATGAATATCTAATAATATTAGATATATACGAATAGAATATGTAGTATATAAAAAAAAATATAATAAAGAGAATTAGAATAAATTTGAATTTTCATTCTATCATTTCTATCATTATAGACAATACTTTTAGACATTTTCGATTTTTTTGTTGATTATTTCATTTTTTTTTTTTTTATTAATATTTCATTAATATTAATTAATCATTAATATTAATTAATATTTCATTCATATTAATATGAATATTAATATATAATATTTCATTAATGATAATATACGATCATATCAAATGATATTGAAAATTCTGATAAAAAAAAAATAGAATTTTTCTTAAAGCTTAACTAAAGCTATTATAGCAAATTATGTTAATTTAATTATATAAGATTAAGTATAAAGATACAATCATAAGATTAAGTATAAAGATACAATCTAATTTAGAATGAGACATTCTATTATTCTTTATTATTCTGGTTTCATTTGGAAAAGGAGGAGATAGGACGAAAAAAAGAATAAATATCGAACGTTACAGCATTAAAAGGCATACTGTAAAAATGAAGGGAGAGAGAAAATTTATGTGGGATATATCTATTCATATTGAATTGCAAATACATCAACCATAGAATCATTTCTGATTGAAATAAACAAGGTTTATCAAATAGAGATGAACTGATAGAGTATGGCCAAAAAAAGAAAATAGCAATATACACTTTTCGATATAGGAATCATTATCTAATGAATTCAACGATTCCAAAAAAAATAAAAAATAATAAATGGAAGAGATGGATGAAATTACAAATAGAATCTTGGTCTCAAAGAAAGGGGAAAGGGGGATATGGCGAAATTGGTAGACGCTACGGACTTGATTGTATTGAGCCTTGGTATGGAAACCTGCTAAGTGGTAACTTCCAAATTCAGAGAAACCCTGGAATTAAAAATGGGCAATCCTGAGCCAAATCCTTATTTTGAGAAAACAAGGGTTTATAAAACTAGAATAAAAAAGGATAGGTGCAGAGACTCAATGGAAGCTGTTCTAACGAATCGAGTTGATTACGTTGTGTTGGTAGCTGGAATCTCTCTATCGAAATTAGAGAAAGGGTGGCTTTATATATCTAAATACTCACGTATACATACTGACATATCAAAGGATTAATCACGACCCGAATCCATATCATATAATATATATATTATTATTCATTTTTTTATAATTAAATTAGGAATGATTATGAAATATGAAATTCTGAAAAATTCAGAATTATTGTGAATCGATTCCAAAGAATCGAATATTGAGTAATCAAATCATTCATTCCAGAGTTTTATAGATCTTTTGAAAAACGGATTAATCGGACGAGAATAAAGAGAGAGTCCCATTCTACATGTCAATACCGACAACAATGAAATTTATAGTAAGAGGAAAATCCGTCGACTTTATAAATCGTGAGGGTTCAAGTCCCTCTATCCCCAATAAAAGTCCATTTTACTTCCTAACTATTTATTCTCTTTTTTTTTCATCAATGGTTCAAACAAGATTCACTATCTTTCTCATTCTATTCTTTCACAAAGGAATCCGAAGAGAAATCTTTGGATCTTATCCCATCCATACAAATGGACATATTTATTATTTATGAACATATTTATTATTTATTTATTTATTATAGTATAGGCAAGTAATCTCTATTATTAAGTAAGTCATTCACAATCCATATCATTATCCTTCCATTTACTAAGTCAAATTTTTTAATACTTTTTTCAATTTTCTTTAATTGACATAAATACAAATAGTCTACTAGGATGATACACAAGAAATGGTCGGGATAGCTCAGTTGGTAGAGCAGAGGACTGAAAATCCTCGTGTCACCAGTTCAAATCTGGTTCCTGACATAGAAAAAATGTGTCTATCGGATAGATATTGATACAAATTACTTGAGATGGATCGGGATACATATTCGTTAATAGTCTAGAGTATGATACATATTTATCTTCTAGGTATATATAGATAGCCATTTTATAGATGGGTAAAAAATATATGTATGCTTATGGTAAAGAACAAGGTGAGGTTATGCTCTTTTTTCTTTTTTGTTTCTTTTTTTCTCTTATTTGTACATACTGTGCTTTCTCTCACTCAAAAAAATAGTAAGTCTTCACTTCCTATATATCCAAAAAAGGTTTTTTTAAAAACCTCAAAGTCCAGAGGAGTTGAAGGATAAGAATAGACAGAATGCATTTCTAACACAGTACAAGATCCCTTTTCTTCATTTTTGCATTTCTGAATTTCGTATTTTCTTTTATTTTGTATTTCGATATTTAGAATATTTCTTCATTCTTGCTTATGTTACTTTCCGGGGTCCGTCTAAGTAATGCGCGCGGTACAAAGTTCATAGTGCAGAACTCTTTTGATTCATCCTATTTGATACGAAAGCGAAAGAAATGAATATGATATTTTCCAAATTGGAGAATATAAATGAAGCCCTTTTTAGCTTAGCCTAGTTATAATATGAATTAGAATCTAGTAGTTATTCTGTTTCGTCTAGAACAGAACGGAAAAATATTCCTTGACTTGAATGAAATCTGGAGTTGTGTTATATAAAGTTTCTTATCATTCAATGAGCGTCTTGTATTTCATAGAAATTGGGGGTAATATAGTCCTTACGTAAGGGCCAGCCTACCCAAC